GTTCGTTTAGATAATGAGGATCTGATTCTAGGTTATGTTTCGGGGAGGATCCGACGTAGTTTTATACGGATATTACCCGGAGATAGAGTCAAAATCGAAGTAAGTCGTTATGATTCAACCAGGGGACGTATAATTTATAGACTTCGCAACAAAGATTCGAACAATTAGGCGCCTCTTGAAACATTCCTTTCATGGGGTGCGGATACAATTAGAGGTTCAAAATTATCAAGAGACTTATTTTCTTCCAAGGAGTGGATTCGGATTTAAGTTAAGGAATGACAAATATGAAAATAAGGGCTTCTGTTCGGAAAATTTGTGAAAAATGTCGATTGATCCGTAGGCGGGGACGAATTATAGTAATTTGTTCCAACCCGAGACATAAACAGAGACAGGGGTAAAGGGGTAATCCTTTTAAAAGGGGACTCTCCAAAGGACCTGATGTACAAAAAAAGGATCTGTTTTGACATGAAATGGATATATCCGTATATCTCTGACTCATATTTATGAGAATGATAAAATATGACAAAACCTATACCAAGAATTGGTTCACGTAGGAGTGGACGTATTGGTTCACGTAAGACTGGACGTAGAATACCAAAAGGAGTTATTCATGTTCAAGCGAGTTTCAACAATACCATTGTAACTGTTACAGATGTACGAGGTCGGGTGGTTTCTTGGTCCTCCGCGGGCACTTGTGGATTCAAGGGCACAAGAAGAGGGACACCATTTGCTGCTCAAACCGCAGCAGGAAATGCTATTCGTACAGTGGTGGATCAGGGTATGCAACGAGCAGAAGTCATGATAAAGGGTCCTGGTCTCGGAAGAGATGCAGCATTACGAGCTATTCGTAGAAGCGGTATACTATTAAGTTTCGTACGTGACGTAACCCCTATGCCACATAATGGATGTAGACCCCCTAAAAAAAGACGTGTGTAAAAATAAAAATAAGAATTGAACCCTTTTTATTTTAATTTCAAGAGAAATAAATGATTCAGAAATCTGATCAAATAATATTAGTATGGTTCGAGAAGAAGTCGCAGTATCCACTCGAACATTACGGTGGAAGTGTGTTGAATCAAGAGTAGACAGTAAGTGCCTTCATTATGCGCGTTTCATGCTGTTCCCGCTTATGAAGGGTCAAGCAGATATGATAGGTATCGCGATGCGAAGGGCTCTACTTGGGGAAATAGAAGGAGCATGTATCACACGTGCAAAATCCGATAAGGTACCGCATGAATATTCTATGATAGCCGGTATTGAAGAATCCGTACATGAAATTTTCATGAATTTAAAAGAAATTGTATTGAGAAGTAATCTGTATGGAACTCTCGACGCATCTATTTGCGTCAGGGGTCCTAGATATGTAACTGCTCAAGATATCATCTCACCACCCTCCGTGGAAATAGTTGATACTACACAACATATAGCTAGCCTGACAGAGCCAATTGATTTGTGTATTGAATTAAAAATCGAGAGGAATCGCGGATATCGTATGAAAACCCCATCTAACTATCAAGATGGAAGTTACCCTATAGATGCTGTATTCATGCCTGTTCGAAATGTGAATCATAGTATTCATTCTTATGGGAATGGGAACGAGAAACAAGAGATACTTTTCCTCGAAATATGGACAAATGGGAGTTTAACCCCTAAAGAAGCACTTCACGAAGCTTCCCGTAATTTGATTGATTTATTTATTCCTTTTTTACACGCGGAGGAACGGGACACTCATTTAGAGGACAATCAAAACAGGGTGACTTTACCCCTTTTTCCCTTTGATGATGGGTTGGCTAAGGCTAATATAAGGAAAAACAAAAAGGGAAATGCATTGAAATGTATTTTTATTGACCAATTAGAATTGCCTCCCAGGACTTATAATTGTCTTAAAAGGTCCAATATACATACATTATTGGACCTTTTGAGTAATAGTCAAGAAGATCTTATGAGAATTGAGCATTTTCGCATAGAAGATGTAAAAAAAATATGGCACATTTTACAGAAACATTTCTAAATTTATTTACCTAAGAAAAAGTTTTAAATCCATTGGAATTAGTTCATTTTTACTAAAGAAAAATGGTTTTGAATCTTTAGCACGATCCGTATATTTGGAATGTATCCATAATGAAATTTAAGAGATGTATCTAGGGGAGATTCGCTCTGAAACGACTATTCCCTAGATACATACGTTATGGTATTTTTTTTTTATTTCACGGTTAAATCCATTTATTTAAAAAAGACCTAAAGTTAGAGATTTATCAATAGGTAATGTTGCTCCAATACCTAACCAAAGAGCTACTGCGGTGCCGATCAAAAAAACGGTTGTAGCTACTGGACGACGAAATGGGTTTTGGAATTTATTAACATTCTCCAAAAAAGGTACTGTCAATAATCCCACCGGTACTGAAACCATTAAAAGAACACCCAACAGCTTATTGGGTACTGTACGGAGTATTTGAAATACGGGAAAGAAATACCATTCGGGTAATATTTCCAAGGGAGT